ATGATGTGGATTGATCTAGCAATGATGGAATCATATTCTGTTTACTGAATCACATGAAATTTTACCCAACTACATATCATAGATGGAATGTATGAAATACGTATGAGCGGAGAAATAAAGAGATTTTTCTACTTAAAATAAGATTTGTTTGCAACAGATACAAATTGAAATGAATTAATAAAACATTCCTGGAAACAAAATTCTGACGCTTAAACTTATGGAGTCTTATATAGAATATCAAAAGTGATCCAATTTCTACCTATTACTATGATATTAGGATCTGCTGATTAGGTACCAGATAAAGTAAATGGATTCAGTATTTGATCTGTTCTCTATGAATGAGATAAAGACAGAAAGGAACCTTTTAGAGTTTCCCTTTTTTTTTTTTTAGGGCTTAACTTTTTTCGCGGATTCAGTTGTTCAAAAATGATTCGCAGAAAAGAGAGGCTTTTTTACCCATTTGTTAGTCGAATTCGTGGAATACGATTGAAGTGCACAAAAGGGGTTGTATTTATTAAGCACACGAAGACCATCTGCATATCGCTTATCCCAGTTCGACTTGGGGTAACGTGGGCCGTACTATATACTATATCATAATTTCTATTTGCTATTCAATAATATTCAATTGAAAATTGAAGCGCGCTAATTAACTTAATTCCCTGGGGGAATATCATATATAAATAAGATCCCGGATTTGGTAGATCTGTGTAACGATTTCTGTTCGGGGGTTTACATATACACATAATTGTTGTTATACTTGAAATTGAAAAGGATTCATTTTTTTTTTTATTGATACTGATTAGTTGTGTATCAATTGCATTTTCTTATGCCATTAAGGAAACAAAAATGAGGATCCAAGAACTTTTCATGAATTAACAGCCAATAAGTTAATGGGTCCCGTTTTATTTGTGCTGAATTTTTTATTGTGTGACTCAAAAATTTTTTCTTTCAATAGAAAACGGGAGGGTTTTAGGCGGTGTGTGTTTTGATATACTATACAATTAATAGAAGGATCCGGCTCCAATCAAAAAAGGAAGGATTTTTTTTATTCGTTTAGGTTTATTGGGAAAGAAATAAGGAAAATGGGATTCAAGATGCAAATACAATAAAAAAAGGAAAGGGGCTTAAGTAATAACCTACCAAAAAAGGAATATTTCCAGTTATTTTTATAATTTTGGCGGCATGGCCGAGTGGTAAGGCGGGGGACTGCAAATCCTTTTTCCCCAGTTCAAATCCGGGTGTCGCCTGATCAATAAAAAAACTCGAAACCCCTTTGCTTGCTTATGCTTATATAAATAGCCGAATCCTAGCATAAGCAGAGGAAAAGGACTCGAACTTCCAATACTCGCTTGATTTTAAGAAGTTGGAGGTTAAAAGACTGTCAATCTTTGCGCCTGGGATTCCAGGGAGGATTTTAGTATAGGAAGGGCTAGGCTATCAAGACTTCCATAATGTCTAATGGCCGAAATTATATAGTTGAGTGGGGAATTGGTAGTTGTGGTAAGGGGTGGAAGATGCTTTGTATACAGACTCACGAGAATTTATGAGTGCTCAGACATTCAGGATTGGATGAATAATTGGCTTCTTTTATAGATTTTATAGAATAAAAATAAAGAATAAAAGTGGAAAAAAAAAACTTCTTTATTCGGTAACATCCAAGCAAGAATGTAATAGAAAGTCTCCCGAGTGTCTTTGTGAAATACTCGGGAGGCCATAAGGATTAGATCAAACAGTAGATAGAGATATGGGATAGATAGTGATCTATCTTGATTGTATATTGTTATGCTTTTTTATTATTTTATTATGAAGGGTAACAAAAGAAACAAAACAATAGGTCTTACTATTCCTCCATTTTCCATTAATAGCATTCCCTCGATAATTACAAGAAAGTAACTGTGTATCTTGCTTGTACTTAATGCTTCCAAATTCTACCAGAAATCATATATGAACTTGTTATAGGTGGAGTTATTGGATTGGTTCATCAATAGCCTTCGTTCAGAATCCCTTTTTGACTCTGTGCCATTGATTACATTAGTATTAGTGATCAATAATGGAAGAGTTTCTTCATATTCATAGAGATAGGAGACATAATTCACATGGATATAGTAAGTCTTGCTTGGGCTGCTTTAATGGTAGTCTTTACATTTTCCCTTTCACTCGTAGTATGGGGAAGAAGTGGACTCTAGGGTCATTACTAATTTACTTGAGTTGAGTAATAAAACTGTATCAATAATTTAAGTTTCATAGATTGTTCTGCAAAGCGTTTTTAAAGAAAAATATCTTCATTTCAAAATTATAAGGGAATCCGGTTAAGGTAATGTAATAGATGAGGAATAACCTTTAAATTAAATAAAAAAATATTTCAACGATTCCCATGTTCGTATTTTGAAAGTAAAAGGAATACACATGATATGAAATTTTTTCCAACCGAATTCATCCTAAATATTCTATTTCGATGCAACTAGCTTTTCACAGAATTCTATATGGATATTACAATGAGGAGCAACCAACCTCTTTTTTATTTGTTTCTCGCTTTACTGTTCAAAGAGGAAGTCTATCTGTTATTTATTATGTAGATACGTACTTTATACCGAGGAAAACATCGATATAATGTTTGTCCAACGAAGTACTACGCATAAATAATAAGATCGTGCGTGCGTTGGGCGATTCACATATTGCGCATTTACCTTTGTTTTAGATTCCTAGAAATATTCTTTATGTTGTATCGACTCACTTAATTATCATGGTTCACGCGATAGAAATAGGTGGTATGGACTACTCTTTTTACAAATATAAAGAATTTCCCATGGAATTCCTTGAATCACCTGAAAGTAGCTAAATCAATTACTCCTTTTCGGAATGCTAAAAAAAGATGACGACTGGGTTTATTTTCTATAATCTATTCTATGTCTATGCCCGTACCATATCTTCTTCCATTGATTTGATTATTTCGTCGGATCCCAGGATCCATATTGGAGAAATAAATAAAATAATAAAAAACTAGAAATTTAGAACCGTAAGACATAAGAGTCAAAGTGGGCAGTCGATTATATCATATTCATCAAAATCGGTACAAATCAAATGGATGTAGCATGCATGTAGCAAAGAACTCTAATTGGGGTACTATTTATATGTATATTGCAATATGTCATTTAGTATCTACGTATATATCAATATACATAGTACAGAGTGATCCATATTAATTAAGCCTTATATATCTTTGTCAAACTTTCTAATTTTATATAATAATCGATAGTGTGGTAGAATTATACACTAATAAATAGTGTGGTAGAAAGGTTCCTATATTTCTTTCTACCATACTATCAGATCTCATATACTGCTGATTTTAATCCGCTCATTTCATTTAAGACGTGGAATTTGAACCCCTTTACATTTCTTCCATTATTGATAAGAACTCAGAAGTAAAGCTTAAAGCTTTATTCAATCAAATTAATCATTTTGACTGACTGTTTTTACGTAAATAATAAGTAAAAAAGCAGTAGGAACTAGAATGAACAGTGCAGTAGCAATAAATGCGAGAATATTGACTTCCATAATTTCATCGTTTTTTTACTTCATAATAACTCGGGATCTAATCCCATAGAGATTCTAAATCTTTCTCGTGTAAATTCAACGGGAGGAATACATCCCGCTGATATTGAATCGGATCAATATCATGAATAACAATATCTGAGCTATCAAATCTATTCATCGTCGAGAATGGAATAGTATAACATAGGAAGATCTTTTATTCATACGGAATAAAAACGTAATAAAAAATGGAATTCCTGCTCCAATCAAGAATCCCCTTGAATTTAGCATTCTTTATCCATTCGTTATTTTCTATAACCTACCGTCTTCTTTAATAGAATCATATCATATAATGAGGTAGCATCTGACCCACCTTCCACTTCCATTGGTCACAAACAAACCAAAATAGTAGAAGTGCAATGGAAAAAGGAAGAAGAAAAGATCTAATTGATAAATTAATTCACTATTTTTTTTTTATTCTTTCTTCGATAGGCCCTTCCCTTTCAATGGGAATAAAAAAAGATTATTCATTCCCTCACTAAGAGAGGAGGGGTGGATCTTTTCTTTGTTTGATCTTTCTTTTATTAAAATAAAATGAAAATGCTCCTTTCTTTCCTTCGATTGGTACTGGGACACAAAAAATGAAGTGTACAGTTTGATAAATAGATTTAGATTGTTTCCAATTAGTAATTTAGGTTATAAAAAATCGGAGCTAGAAGGGGGATAGCTTTAATCTGAAATTTTTTCAAGGTAACTATGTTAAAATTAAGTTAATTTTGTTTGTATCGTACAATAAAAGAATCCAAATTTCTGTATGTGCTCTGGTGATACGGGTATTGGATTCCCTTCCACGGATCAGGAGCAATCAAAAACCGGACAAGTCAAGTAAAGTACACTATCTCTTGGAATCCTAAATATGGTGCTACCAACCATTGTAGCAATCCACATATGTCTATCCCCCACCGATCGGTACTAATTGATTGAATGAAGTAATTGAAATTGCCATTATTTTATTTTCTCAATAAGAAATTAGAAACGAAAAATAAAGAAACAAATAAGGACCCTCTGGGAATTAGATCCCACTCCTCACCCCGCCCCTTGAAAGAAAATAAAGAGATGAATCAGTGGACTCATCGGATACTAGGTCGGGACTGACGGGGCTCGAACCCGCAGCTTCCGCCTTGACAGGGCGGTGCTCTGACCGATTGAACTACAATCCCAGAGAAATAAGGCATATAGCACACACACATATATTCTTAATAATTTTTTTTAATTAAAACTATTTCCATTTAGAATTGTCGTATTGTAACAGAGAAAAAGGTGATATATTAATATTAATATCCACACGGATATGGGCTTTAGTGAGAACGACAGGGATTACTAGTAATCCTATTGTCAAATCGTGTGAAATCTATTGATAAGAAATCTTTCAATGAAAAAGAATATTTTTATTCTTTAACCCTTTCCCT